ATATTGCAATATTGTAATATTATAATATACGCATGTTGTGTAAGAAAGAAAGCTTCTTGATGTTTTCCTGTTTCCGGGGGGTTTGCAGGAGTGTTAGATATCTTAGGAGTTTTGGGGGGGTAGGGGGGGTTTAAAACGCGCAACAAACGGGGGAGTGACAGAGATCTTAGGAGAATAAACAAGAACTTTATGCTCTTGAAATCAGTTATGCAATTCTTCAAGGAATATCATTGCGCCATTAATATTTCATTGCGGCGGGCAGAATGCATGTTCACCCTTGTAAAAATAGGTCTGTATGCACTGTGAGATGCCAGGGGAAAGGAAAAAAAAAAAGAGAACCCCTTGCCCGCTAGAGAGAATGCCCGGCATGGTGGGTAACGAGGAGTATGTATTACCACCATTAACTTATGCAAGCGTCAATGAAAGTGTGGGGATTATTGCGAGTAATGGACCTGAAGTAGGAACCAGATGCCAGGAATAGTTCACTGAGTGAAACCCCCACGATAGTTGTCCCTCACCTTCAAGAACCGTGAGCATTAAGGAATCAACTGATGGTGGGCTCTTACTACATTAAATATTGGAGAATTGACGAGATGTTGAGTGCTTGGTATAACTTAACTTATGGAGATATGAGTTCGGTCTTAAATGTCGCCAGTTGTTATTCAATTGAAGTTAAGTTTTATTCTTTATGTTTTATGTAAAATTTTAGTAAAATAATTGTTGTATGAGGGTTTATTAAAGCTAGGAGTATCCCCCTTAATGGTGTGTCCTGCATCATAAATTTATGGTTAATATAAATGTATGGTATAATTACATACATGTACAAACCCCCTTTTGGGGCAGAGTCCGGCAAAGAATAGTTTAGTTTGAGAATCCTAGCTTTGGGAGTTAGGGGTAGGGGTTAAAATCCCCTTTCTTTGAGCGGCAGGAAGGACTTTAACCTTCGGCGTCCGGTTTACAAGACCGGCGCTCTGGCACTGAGCTACTGCTGCGGTTGTGGTTATGCAAGGACTTTGTTTTCTGCTAGTCCAGCGACGGGTAGTAGGATGAGGAAAATAAAAAAGTAGAGGAAAGATGCGATTTGGCCGATGATGATGAAGGGGTGTTCTACGGGCATACCCCCAATTCAAGTTAAAATGATGACGTCTGCAACTAAAAGTCAGAATAGAAATTGGGTGAGTGGGCGGAAGGTAAGGGCTCGGAGTTTTGAGGTGTGAAGAATTGGGACGAGCATAAGGATCAAAATGGAGAATAGGAGGGCAAGGACTCCTCCTAGTTTGTTGGGGATTGATCGGAGAATGGCGTAGGCAAATAGGAAGTATCATTCGGGTTTGATGTGAGGGGGAGTGACTAAGGGGTTTGCGGGGGTGAAGTTGTCTGGGTCTCCTAAAAGGTTAGGGGAAAAGAGGGCTAGGGCAATTAGGGCAATAAGAAGGACTGCAAAGCCTAGAAGGTCTTTGTAAGAGAAGTAAGGGTGGAATGAAATTTTGTCTGTGTCGGAGTTTAAGCCTGCGGGGTTTGTGGAGCCGGTTTCGTGGAGGAAAATAAGGTGAATTATTGTTATAGCTGCGATGATGAATGGAAGGAGGAAGTGGAAGGCGAAGAATCGGGTGAGGGTGGCATTATCTACTGAGAAGCCCCCTCAGAGTCATTGAACTAGGGAGTTACCAATGTAAGGGATTGCGGAGAGGAGGTTGGTGATGACGGTAGCTCCTCAGAAGGATATTTGTCCTCATGGGAGGACGTAGCCCACGAATGCAGTTATTATTGTTAAGAGGAGAAGGATGACCCCAACGTTTCATGTCTCTTTATAGAGGTAGGAGCCGTAATATAGTCCTCGTCCAATGTGGAGGTAAATGCAGATAAAGAAGAAGGATGCACCGTTAGCATGTATGTTACGGATTAGTCAGCCGTAGTTTACATCTCGGCAGATGTGGGCAACGGATGAAAAGGCTGTTGCGATATCAGAAGTGTAATGTATTGCAAGAAATAGGCCTGTTAAGATTTGGGCAGCGAGACAGAGTCCTAGTAAGGAGCCAAAGTTTCATCAAACGGAAATGTTTGAGGGTGCAGGGAGGTCGATTAGTGCGTCATTTGCGATTTTTAGGAGGGGGTGGGTTTTTCGGAGGCTGGCCATTAAAGTTTTTGTAGTTGAATAACAACGGTGGTTTTTCAAGTCATTAGTCCTGGTTAAAGTCCTGGCAGAAACTATGGCTTATGTTATGCTTATATTTTTATTTAGCTTGGTATTGGGGTTAGCGGCGGTTGCTTCTAATCCTTCGCCGTATTTTGCAGCTTTAGGGCTGGTTGCGGTAGCTGGGGTGGGGTGTGGTGTGTTAGTGGGGCATGGAGGGTCTTTTTTATCATTAATTTTGTTTTTAATTTATTTGGGGGGAATGTTGGTTGTATTTGCTTATTCAGCGGCACTTGCTGCTGAGCCTTATCCGGAGGGTTGAGGGAGTTGGCCTGTGTTGGGGGTAATGGTAGTATATATTTTGGGGACGGGGGTGGTGGCAAGTACGTTTTGGGGAGATTGATATGAGGGTTCTTGAGTTTTAGTGGATGAGTTTAGTGAGTTTTCTGTGTTTCGGGGAGATATTGGGGGAGTGGCATTGATATATTCTGTAGGAGGGGGGATGCTGATTTTAGGAGCGTGGGTATTGTTGTTGACGTTGTTTGTAGTATTGGAATTAACTCGGGGACTTAGTCGGGGGGCCCTTCGGGTTGTTTAATAAAGGAGAATAAGGAGGGCCAAAATAAAGGTGAAGAAGAAGAGGGAGAGGTAGGTTTTAATTATGCCTTGCTGCATGTTGCTGGTTGTTGTGATTAGAGGGAAGTTTAGGGAGTAGACTGCTTTTGGGCCTACTTTTTCTAGTCAGGTTTGATCAATTATTTGGGTGGCAATAGTTTGGCCTAGGAGGAGGTTTAGTTTAGGGGTAAGGCGGTGAATGATTGTGGGGAAGAATCCTAGTATGTTGGAAAAGTGGTGAAGTGGGAGGTTTGGGAGGGTTTTGACTTGTTTTGTAGTGAGGGAGGCTAGTTCTAGGGCAAGTAAAAGTCCAGTGATTGTCACGGCGAGAGCGGCTGTTTTTAGGAGAAAGGGTATAGATATGATAGGGGTTTTGAGGGGGGTGATGTTTGAGGTGATGAGAAGGCCGGCAATAATGCTGCCTCATGCGAGTCGTTTAATTGGGTTAATCACTGTTGGGTTGTTTTCGTTGATTGGGGAGAGGGGATTAAATCGGGGGTGGCCCATTGACACGAAGAAAATTACTCGAAGGCTGTAGATGGCGGTGAATGAGGTGGCTAATAGGGTGAGGGCGAGGGCTCAGGCGTTTAGATAGGATGTGTTGAGGGCTTCAATGATAGCATCTTTGGAGAAGAATCCTGCTAGGAAAGGGGTTCCTGTGAGGGCAAGGCTTCCGATGGTGAGGCAAGAGGAGGTAAATGGGGTTAAATGGTGTATGCCTCCTATTTTTCGGATGTCTTGTTCGTCATTAAGGCTGTGGATGATTGAGCCGGAGCAGAGGAAAAGTATTGCCTTGAAGAAGGCATGGGTGCAGATATGTAGGAAGGCAAGTTGGGGTTGGTTAAGCCCAATGGTTACTATTATTAGGCCGAGTTGACTTGATGTTGAGAAAGCGACGATTTTTTTGATGTCATTTTGGGTGAGAGCGCAGGTTGCGGTAAAAAGTGTTGTGAGGGCTCCCAAGCAGAGGCAGGTAGTAAGGGCGGCTTGGTTATTTTCTAGTAGCGGGCTTATACGGATGAGTAGAAAGATGCCTGCTACGACTATTGTGCTAGAGTGTAGTAGGGCAGAGACCGGTGTAGGACCTTCTATGGCCGAGGGGAGTCATGGATGGAGCCCGAATTGGGCTGATTTACCAGTGGCTGCAAGGATGAGGCCCATGAGGGGAAGGGTGAGGTCAGTAGTTGCTGAGGCGGAGAAGACTTGTTGTAATTCTCAGGAATTAAGGTTGATTGCGATTCAGGCTATAGAGAAAATTAGGCCAATATCTCCGACTCGGTTGTAAATGACGGCCTGAAGGGCTGCGGTGTTTGCATCGGTTCGGCCGTATCATCAGCCAATAAGGAGGAAAGATATAATTCCTACTCCTTCTCAGCCGATAAATAGCTGGAATATGTTATTTGCTGTTACTAGAATAATTATGGCGATGAGAAAGATGAGAAGGTATTTAAAGAAGCGGTTTATAAAGGGGTCAGCGTGCATGTACCATGAGGCAAATTCTAGGATAGACCAGGTGACGTAGAGGGCAATAGGGGTGAAGATGATTGAGTAGAGGTCAAATTTGAGGCTAATGTTAATATCGAAGGTTAGGGTGTTTATTCAGTTTCAACTGGTGATGATGGTTTCAGCGCCTTCGTGGAGGAATAGGGATAGGGGGAGAAGGCTAGTGAAAAAAGCTATTTTTACGGCTGTTTTTACTTTGTCTAGGGCTCAGTGGGGGGAGGGGGGCTTGGGGGCCAGGGTTGTGAGGACAGGGTAGGCCAGAAGAAGAAAGATGATGATTAGACTGGAGGCTATGATGATTGGGGTGTGGTGCATAGCTGCTACTTGGATTTGCACCAAGAGTTTTTGGTTCCTAAGACCAACGGATGAGCTGTTATCCTTTAGAAGCTGTTCGAGTGAGCCTTGGAATTTAACCAAGGGGGCAAAAATTAGCAGTTTTTGTTATTACAAATCTCTCTCGGTGGGTAAGAGGAGTTTAACCTCTGTCTTTGGAATCACAATCTAATGTTTTTGTTAAACTATACCTACAGAATGTTCAGCCTCAGATTAGTTCGGGCTTGAGAATAAGGAGTAGGAGGGGGAAGAGGTGGAGAGTTAGTAATAAGTGTTCTCGTGAGTGTGTTGGTGTAAGAGCTATAATGTGAGAGGGGAGTGGGCCTCGTTGTGTTATCAAAAATATGTAGAGGGAGTAACTTGCGGTAATCAGGGTTCCAGCTCCTGTTAAAATGATTGTTCACCAAGATCAGCTAAACAAGGAGGTAATGATTATTAGTTCACCTATGAGATTAGGGAGGGGCGGTAGGGCGAGGTTGGCAAGGCTGGCGATAAATCATCAGGCGGTTATAAGAGGCAGGATTATTTGGAGGCCTCGGGCTAGGAGTAAAGTTCGACTGTGGGTTCGTTCGTAATTTGTGTTGGCTAGGCAGAAAAGGGCGGAGGAGGTAAGTCCGTGGGCAATTATGAGAATGAGGGCTCCGGTAAAGCCTCAGGGTGTTTGGATGAGAATGCCGGCTGCAACAAGGCCCATGTGGCTTACAGAGGAGTATGCAATTAGGGACTTAAGGTCAGTTTGACGGAGGCAAATGGACCCGGTTATAATTACTCCTCAGAGGGCGAGGATGATGAAGGGGTAGCTAAGTTCTTTGGTGAGAGGTTCTAGTATTGTTATTATTCGTATTATGCCGTAGCCTCCAAGTTTAAGAAGGACAGCGGCTAGGACTATGGAGCCAGCAATTGGGGCCTCAACGTGGGCTTTGGGAAGTCAGAGGTGGGCTCCGTAAAGGGGTATTTTTACTAGAAAGGCTAGTAGGCAGCCAGCTCATCATAGTTTGTCTGCGAAAGAGGTTAGGTTAATAAAGGGGGAAAATTGAAGTGTGAGGAGGGAGAGGGTTCCGGAACTATTCTGTAGGAGAAGGAGGGCAACGAGGAGGGGAAGGGAGCCTGCGAGGGTGTAAAATAAAAAGTATGTGCCCGCGTTTAGACGTTCTGTTTGGTTACCTCATCGGGTAATGATTACTAGGGTTGGGATTAGTGTGGCTTCAAATATGATGTAAAATATAATTAATTCGGTTGCGCTAAAGGCTAGAATTAGGAAAATTTGCAAGGATGTAAGGAGTGTGATATATATGCGTTGTCGATTGATGGGTTCTGAGGAGGTGTGGTGTTGGCTTGCCAGGATTATTAGGGGCAGAAGTCAGCAGGTTAAGGCTAGTAAAGGGGTAGAAAGGGGGTCGGTTGCCATGTAGGGGTTAAGAAAAGATCAGCCTGTGTCTGCTGTTGATTTTAGTCAGGTTAGGCTGATTATGGAGATAATTAGGCTATATGCCAGTGAAGAGGACCAAAGCTGTTTGGCAGGAATTGCTCAGGTAGCTGGGATAAGCATGATGGTGGGAATAAGGATTTTTAGCATTGCAGGAGGTTAAGACTTTGGAGTCGGTCAGTGCCGTGGGTGCGAGTGCTGGCAACTAGGAGGGCGAGGCCTGCACTAGCTTCACAGGCTGAGAAGGCTAGGAGGAGTACGGGAGAGGCTGAGAAGCTAGTGGAGTTAAGTTGGAGTGTTCAAAGTGAGAGGGCGATGAACAGGGATAGTATTATTCCTTCAAGACAGAGGAGGGCGGAAAGGAGGTGGGTTCGGTGAAATGCTAGTCCTGCCAGTCCCAGCATGAACATAGAGGAAAAGGTGAAGTGGGCGGGAGTCATTAGGTGGTTGTGGATTTTAACCACAAGCTCTTGAGCCGAAATCAAGGGTTTTTCTTAAACTAACGACCTATTCGGCTCATTCAAGGCCTCCTTGGATTCATTCATAAATTAGGCCCAGGGTGAGTAAGGTAAGAATAGCGAAGGCTCAGATAAAGGTTATGAGGGGGGAGGAGAGTTGGTCTCCTCATGGAAGGGGGAGGAGGAGTGCAATTTCTAGGTCAAAGAGGAGGAAGAGGATGGCAACGAGAAAAAATCGTAGTGAGAAGGGCAGGCGGGCGGATCCTAGGGGGTCGAAACCACACTCGTAGGGTGAGAGTTTTTCATGGTCAGGGGTTATTTGGGGGATTCAGAAGGAAATGGTGGCTAAAGCAGTTGAAAGGACGAGAGAGATGGTGATTGTTGTTGTGATTAAATTCATTATCCTTCCTTGGGGTTTAACCAAGACTAGGTGATTGGAAGTCACATGTACTAGCTTTAATACTAGAAAGATATGAGCCTCATCAGTAGATTGAGATATAGAGGAATAGTCAGACGACGTCTACAAAGTGTCAGTATCAGGCAGCAGCTTCAAATCCAAAGTGGTGTTCTGATGTAAAGTGGTATTGAATTTGTCGTAGTAGGCAGATGGCCAGGAAGGTGGAGCCAATGATAACGTGGAGGCCGTGGAAACCTGTGGCAACGAAGAATGTGGAGCCGTAAACTCCGTCTGCAATTGTGAAGGGTGCTTCGTAGTACTCTATTGCTTGCAAAAATGTGAAGTAAAAGCCTAGGAGAATGGTTAGGGTTAGGGCTTGAATTGCTTCTTTCCGGCGGCCTTCCATAATACTATGGTGGGCTCAAGTAACTGTGACACCGGAGGCTAGGAGAACGGCTGTGTTTAGAAGGGGGACTTCAAATGGATCTAAAGTGGTGATGCCTGTGGGGGGTCAGCATCCTCCAAGTTCAGGGGTGGGAGCGAGGCTTGAGTGGTAGAATGCTCAGAAGAAGCCTAGGAAGAAAAAGACTTCTGAGGTGATGAATAGAATCATGCCGTAGCGAAGGCCTTTTTGGACGGGGGGTGTGTGGTGGCCTTGAAATGTGCCTTCTCGAATGATGTCTCGTCATCATTGGTTTATGGTTAGAAGGAGGAGGATTAGTCCTAAGAGTATGAGTGTTGTGTTGTGGAAATGCATTCAGATTGCTAAACCGGAGGTTATTAGGAGGGCGGCTGCTGCTCCTGTCAGGGGTCATGGGCTGGGGTCTACTATATGATATGCGTGCGCTTGATGGGCCATTAGACGTTTTCTTGGAGGTAGAGGCTTAGAAGAAGAACAAATACGTAGGCTTGAATTATGGCAACGGCCACTTCTAATAGTGTCAGAAGGAACAGGAGGATGGTCGTTAGCAGGGCGACGGTTGGTATAAGAGGGAGGAGGACGAAGGCAGCGGTGGCAATTAGTTGAATTAGGAGGTGGCCGGCTGTTAAGTTGGCTGTCAGTCGAACACCTAGGGCAAGGGGTCGGATGAACAGACTAATTGTTTCGATAATAATTAGGACGGGAATAAGGAGGGTGGGGGTTCCTTCTGGGAGAAGGTGTCCCAGGGCATGAGTAGGTTGGTTTCGTATCCCAATGATTACTGTAGCCAGTCATAGGGGGACAGCAAAGGCTATGTTGAGAGAGAGTTGTGTCGTAGGTGTGAAGGTGTAAGGGAGTAGGCCTAGCATGTTTAGTGTAATAAGGAACAGTATTAGTGAGGTGAGTAGAACTGCTCATTTGTGGCCCCCTAGGCTGAGGGGTTGAAAGATTTGTTGGGCAAAGCGGTTGATGAATCAGCCTTGAAGGGTTAGAAGGCGGTTATTCAGTCAGCGGGTTGTGGGTTTGGGGTATAAGATTCAGGGTAGGGCTAGGGCAAGAGCGATTAATGGGATTCCGAGGTATGTGGGGCTCATAAATTGGTCGAAGAAGCTTAGTGTCATGGTCAGTTTCAGGGCTCTGTTTTTGGTTTTTCTGTGCTTTGGGGGGTTGGCTCATTTGGGAAGGAGTGGGCTAGGACTTTTGGGGGGATGACTGTTAGGAAGATTAGTCAGGAAAATACTAAGATGGCAAATCAAGGTGCTGGGTTAAGCTGTGGCATCTCGCTAAGGGTGGTCGGGAGTCACCGATCTTTAGCTTAAAAGGCTAATGCTATTCCCTGTTTAGCTTCTTAGCGAAGCGTCTTCAAGTATTAGAGAGGATCAGTTTTCAAAGTGTTCTAAGGGGACTGCCTCTACTACGATAGGCATAAAGCTGTGGTTTGCGCCACAGATTTCGGAGCATTGTCCATAAAAGACTCCAGGGCGGGATGCAATGAATGCTGTTTGATTGAGGCGCCCAGGGACTGCGTCTATTTTTACCCCAAGGCTTGGGACGGCTCAAGAGTGAAGGACGTCTTCAGCTGAAACCAGGACCCGGATTGGTGATTCAACTGGGACTACTATTCGGTGGTCTGTTTCTAGGAGGCGGAATTGTCCAGGGGCCAGGTCTTGTGTTGGAATTATGTATGAGTCAAAGCCAAGGTCTTCGTAATCAGTGTATTCGTAGCTTCAGTATCATTGATGGCCTATTGCCTTGATTGTGAGGTGAGGGTCATTAATTTCATCCATGAGGTAGAGGATTCGGAGGGAGGGAAGTGCAATGAGGATAAGGATAATGGCAGGGAGGAGGGTTCAAATAATTTCGATTTCTTGGGAGTCTAGGATAAATTTGTTGGTTAACTTGGTGGTGACTATAGCCACAATAATGTAAAGTACAAATGTGCTGATGAGAAAAACAATTATTAGGGCATGGTCGTGGAAGTGTAGAAGTTCTTCTATCACAGGGGAAGCTGCATCTTGAAATCCTAGTTGGGAGGGATGGGCCATTAGGCCAAGACACGCGGGGGTTTAACCCACAATTCTGCCTTGACAAGGCAGTGTAATTTCCATTTTACTAGCGTCTTATGAAGAAAGTGGCAGAGTGGCTATGTGGTTGGCTTGAAACCAATTTATGGAGGTTCAATTCCTTCCTTTCTCGTAGTGGGGAAAATCTACTGTTTAGACCAAGCTTGTTGAACTTGAACGAATGCTGGTTCTTCAAAGGTGTGGTAGGGGGGTGGGCAGCCATAAAGTCACTCTACATTTGTGGGTGTGAGTTCAACTGCTAAAACTTCACGTTTAGCGGAGAAGGCTTCCCAAATAATAAACAAGAACATAATGACTGCTACAAGAGAGATTATTGAGCCAATTGAAGAAATTGCATTTCAAAGGGTGTAGGCGTCTGGGTAGTCTGAGTATCGGCGGGGCATGCCTGCTAGGCCAAGGAAGTGTTGGGGGAAGAAAGTGAGGTTAACCCCCACAAATATTACTGTGAAGTGGATTTTGGTTCATGTGCTGTGGAGGGTGTATCCTGAGAAAAGGGGGAATCAGTGAACAAAGCCTGCAATGATTGCGAATACAGCGCCTATTGAGAGGACGTAGTGGAAGTGGGCTACTACATAGTATGTGTCGTGGAGTATGATGTCTAGGGATGAGTTGGCTAAGACAATGCCGGTTAGCCCTCCTACTGTAAATAGGAAAATAAAGCCTAGGGCCCATAGAAGGGGAGTTTCTCATTTAATTGAGCCGCCGTGAAGGGTGGCCAGTCAGCTAAAGACTTTTACTCCAGTAGGGATGGCGATAATTATTGTTGCGGAGGTGAAATAGGCCCGGGTGTCTACGTCCATCCCGACAGTAAACATGTGATGGGCTCAGACAATAAAGCCTAGAAGGCCGATGGCCATCATAGCTCAAACTATTCCTATGTATCCGAAGGGTTCTTTTTTGCCGGCGTAGTAAGCTACAATGTGGGAAATTATACCAAATCCGGGGAGGATAAGGATGTAGACTTCTGGATGACCAAAGAATCAGAATAGGTGTTGGTAAAGAATGGGGTCTCCTCCTCCGGCCGGGTCAAAGAAGGTTGTGTTTAGGTTTCGATCTGTTAGAAGTATTGTGATGCCTGCAGCAAGGACTGGTAGGGATAGCAGGAGTAGGACGGCGGTAATTAAAACTGCCCAGACAAATAGGGGGGTTTGATATTGGGAAATTGCTGGAGGTTTTATGTTAATAATTGTGGTAATAAAGTTGATTGCTCCAAGAATAGATGAGACCCCCGCCAAATGAAGGGAGAAGATGGTCAGGTCGACTGAGGGGCCAGCGTGTGCCAGATTGCCTGCTAGTGGGGGGTAGACGGTTCATCCTGTCCCAGCGCCAGCTTCGACTCCCGATGAAGCGAGGAGAAGGAGAAATGAAGGGGGGAGAAGTCAAAAACTCATGTTATTCATCCGTGGGAAGGCCATGTCTGGGGCGCCAATCATGAGTGGGACTAGTCAGTTTCCGAAGCCTCCAATTATGATAGGTATGACTATAAAGAAAATTATTACAAAGGCGTGTGCAGTTACGATTACGTTATAAATTTGGTCATCTCCAAGGAGAGAGCCCGGTTGGCTGAGTTCTGCTCGGATCAGCAGGCTTAAGGCGGTTCCTACTATTCCGGCCCAGGCACCAAAAACTAGGTAAAGGGTGCCGATGTCTTTGTGATTAGTCGAGAAGAATCAACGTGTGATTGCCACAGGTAAAATGGCTGAGAGCTAAGCGGTGGATTGTAGCCCCATGGACAGAGGTTAAATTCCTCTTTTTATCAAGCCCTGAGGTGTTTACATATCAGATTGCAAATCTGAAGTCGCAGATTGACGTCTGCCGGGGCTTTCCCCGCCTATTTTTTGGAGAAGTAGGCGGGGAAAGTAGATAGATGCTCGCTGGTTTGGGCGCTTAGCTGTTAACTAAGAGTTTGTAGGATCGAGGCCTTCCTATCTAGTAAGGCTTTAGCTTAATTAAAGTGTCTGTTTTGCATGCAGGAGATGTGGGGTAATGTCCCGCAAGTCTTATCAGGGGCTGGGAGATTCTCACTCCCGCTTAGGGCTTTGAAGGCTCTTGGTCTGGGTGCTATCCTAAGCCCCTAAATGGTTAGTAGAGCTATTATGGCCGGGGTGAGGGGAAGAAGGCAGGTGGCTAGGGAGGTTGTGGTTGCTAAGGGGAGGGTTGGGTAAGTGGAGGTGAAGCGTCAAGGGGCTGTGGCTGTGAGGGTGTTGGAGGAGATGGTGAGGGTTATTGCATAGGATAGGCGGAGATAAAAGTAAAGACTGAGGAGCGCTGTTAAAGCGGCTAAGGTTGCGGTAAGGGCTAGGTTTTGTTTGGCCAATTCTTGGAGGATTAGTCATTTTGGTATAAATCCTGTAAGAGGGGGGAGGCCTCCTAGAGAGAGGAGGACGAGTGGCGTAAGGGCGGTGAGAGCGGGGGCTTTCGCTCATGAGGTGGCAAGTGCATTAATATTTGTTGAATTATAGATTTTAAAGACTAGAAAAGCGGAGGCTGTTATAATGAAGTAGGTTATTAATGTAAAGAAGGTTAATTGTGGGGAAAATTGGAGTACTAGGATTATTCAGCCAAGGTGAGCGATTGAGGAGTATGCTAGGATTTTGCGTAGTTGCGTTTGGTTGAGGCCGCCTCAGCCTCCTACAAGGGTAGAGATGAGTCCTAGGAGAATCAGTAAGTTTGGGTTGGCAGGGTGGATTTGAAGAAGGAGAGCGAAGGGGGCAAGTTTTTGTCAGGTTGAAAGGACAAGTCCTGTGGTCAGGTCTAATCCTTGGAGGACTTCTGGGAGTCAGGCATGTAAGGGGGCTAAGCCAATTTTTAATGCCAGTGCTAGGGTGATTATAGTGGTGGGGAGGGGGTGAGATAGTTGTTGAATTTCTCATTGGCCTGTGAGTCAGGCATTGGTGATGCTGGCGAATAGTAGAGTTGCTGCGGCAGCAGCTTGAGTGAGGAAATATTTTGTGGTGGCTTCGACGGCTCGAGGGTGGTGAAGTTGGGCTATTAGGGGAATAATGGCGAGGGTATTAAGTTCAAGGCCTATTCAGGCGAGGAGTCAGTGGGAGCTTGCAAATGTAACTGTGGTCCCTAGGCCCAGTCCGAAAAGAAGGGTTGCCAAAATGTAGGGGTTCATTAGTAAAGGAAGGAGTTTAACCAACATTTTTGGGGTATGGGCCCAAAAGCTTATTTAGCTGACTTTACTAGGAAGTGGTGTAGTGGAAGCACTAAGAGTTTTGATCTCTTTAGGTAGGGTTCGAGTCCCTTCTTTCTAAGGAGCTGGAGGGGCTTTAACCCTCATGATTCACTCTATCAAAGTGGCCCTTTAAATTCAGGCACGGCTCCAGCTATAGTTGGGGAGGGAGCCCTGTTAGTGCAATGGGGAGGGCTAGGTGTCAAATTACGAGTGCGAGAGTAAGGGGAAGAAAGTTTTTTCAGATTAGATGTATGAGCTGGTCATAACGAAATCGGGGGTAGGAGGCACGAACTCAGAGGAACAGGACAGACAGGAGGGCTGCTTTAATTATGAGATTGGTGGTTGTTGATTCTGGGTTTGTGTGGGAAATGGAGGCGCCTAAAAATAGGGTTGCTGAAAGTGTATTTATTAGAAGAATGTTGGCGTATTCTGCAAGGAAGAATAAAGCGAAGGGTCCGCCGGCATATTCTACGTTGAAGCCAGAGACAAGCTCGGACTCGCCCTCGGTTAGATCAAAGGGTGCACGGTTGGTTTCGGCTAGGGTGGAGATGTACCATATTATGGCAAGGGGTCAAGCGGGGAGGATGAGTCAGGTGCTTTCTTGGGCGGTACTAAATGTTTGTAGTGTAAAACCTCCAGTGAAGATGATTGCGTTGAGGAGGATTAGTCCTAGGCTTACCTCGTAGGATACAGTTTGGGCGACGGCTCGGAGAGCCCCGATGAGGGCATACTTAGAGTTTGAGGCTCAGCCCGATCCTAGAATAGAGTATACTGCTAGGCTTGATAAGGCGAGGATAAATAGGATGCCCAGGTTGAGGTCTGCTATGGGGAAAGGCAGTGGTATTGGGGTTCAAAGGGTAAGTGCAAGGGTGAGGGCGAGAATGGGGGCAAGTAGGAATAGGATGGGCGAGGAAGTTGAAGGTCGTACTGGTTCTTTAATGAAGAGTTTTACACCGTCTGCAACTGGTTGAAGGAGGCCGTAAGGGCCAACAATGTTGGGGCCTTTGCGTAGTTGCATGTAGCCTAGAACTTTTCGTTCAACTAGTGTTAGTAAGGCTACGGCTAAAAGAACGAAGATCATGAGGATTAGGGGATTGAGGATGGAGGAAATAAGTGTTGAGATCATAGTTAGGGGGAGGACTTGAACCTCCGTTGAAAGGGCTTAGGTCTTTTGCATTATCCGGGCTCTGCCACCTTAACAGGCTGTTCTCTCAAGCTTAAAGGGGTTATGCCCTTTTACCTATTTTAGTTGGTTTCATTAGGTGGGGGTGAGGCGTGTTTAGAACAGTGGCCTCTTCTTTTCGGTCCTTTCGTACTAGAAAAGATCATAACATAGATAGAAACTGACCTGGATTGCTCCGGTCTGAACTCAGATCACGTAGGACTTTAATCGTTGAACAAACGAACCCTTAATAGCGGCTGCACCAATAGGATGTCCTGATCCAACATCGAGGTCGTAAACCCCCTTGTCGATATGGACTCTAGAAGGGGATTGCGCTGTTATCCCTAGGGTAACTCGGTTCGTTGATCGGCTGTGCCGGATCATGTATGGTCAGAGATTCTGTTACTTAGGGCTGTAGCCCTGGGTTGTGGGAGTGATGTTACTCCTAGTCCACATGGGGGTTTTTTGTTTCCCCGCGGTCGCCCCAACCAAAGGCACTTGAGCAGGGTCTAATTAGTTTTGTCTTTTATATTAGAGTGTTTAACATAGTCTATTCTAGCGCCTAAAGCTCCATAGGGTCTTCTCGTCTTATGGAGAAATCCCCGCTTCTGCACGGGGAGATCAATTTCATTGACAGGAGAAAGGAGACAGTTGAGCCCTCGTGGTGCCATTCATACAGGTCTTCATTTAAAAGACAAGTGATTGCGCTACCTTTGCACGGTCAAAATACCGCGGCCGTTAAACTTATAGTCACTGGGCAGGCGGGACCTCTTATATTTTTGCTTCAAGAGGCGATGTTTTTGGTAAACAGGCGAGGCTCGTGTTTGCCGAGTTCCTTCTTTTTCTTTTAGTCTTTCCCGGGGGGCACACCAGTGTGGGGTTAACGGGTGGTTGTTGGATAGTTTTCTGGTTGTTTATTTTTTGTCCAGTGCCCTCTTGGTTTTGGGGCCGTTAATTTTCGGTGGGGGTTCGTTCCGATGTACATGTGTGCAGGGAGAGAGGCTAGGCCTCTCTTATTACTCATTTTAGCATAATTTCTTCCATGAAAAATGGAATAGCCTGATAGGGCTAGCGGGTTAAGATAGTGTTATCGGTATTGTTGGGGTGGGTTATGCTTGAGCTTTAACGCTTTCTGTTTAGATGGCTGCTTTTAGGCCCACTAGGGCATGTACCTTATGTTTAATATGATCTTTATCCTGCTGGGAAAGTTGTATTTTTTATCGAAGGGGCTGTACCCCCTTCGACTAACTCTTTTAACTTCTTGTTTCGGGGAGAGGCATGGGCCGAATGGTGGGGAGAGAATTTAAAAGGCTGAACTTCTATTCAGTTCTCAGGCAACCAGCTATAACTAAGTTCGGTAGGTCTGTCACCTCTACTCAGAGCTCTTCCCACTCTTTTGCCACAGAGACGGGGCTGCCCTTTAGTCAGGCTGTCTCGGAGTAGCTCACTTAGTTTCGGGGAATTAAACTATAATGCTTTTTGCTTAAGTGTTTCTTGCTAAATCATGATGCAAAAGGTACGAGGGGAGGTCTCTGCTTTTTTGTGCTTTACTGGGTTGTTTCATTTCTCTTTCAGCTTTCCCTTGCGGTACTTTCTCTATCGCTTCAAGGTCCTTTTCTGTCGCCCGTACTTGGGAGGGAAAATGGTTTGTTTTTGGGTGGAAGTGTTTTTGGGTGTAGAAATAGTGGTTTATTGATATTGTTGGGGTGAGCTAGCTGTTGGGCGTCAGGATGACTCGATTTGCACGGGTGACTTCTCAGTGTAAGGGAGATGCTTTGCTGTCTTAGCTACATCCTGATTTTTCCAAGTGCATCTTCCGGTACACTTACCATGTTACGACTTGCCTCCCCTTTTTTCCTAAAATGTATTATGTATTTATGAAAGTTGGCTTGGGGAGAGTGACGGGCGGTGTGTGCGCGCTTCAGGGCCAGTTTCAGCAAGACACTCTATTTCTTACTTACTGCTAAATCCTCCTTCTAATGTGCTTTTCATCACATTGTTCGTGTTCCTTAGAGTAGGGAATGTAGCCCATTTCTTCCCCTCTCATATGCTACACCTCGACCTGACGTTTTGGGTTGTACTAGTTTTGCTTACTATGGTGCCTTCACAGGGTAAGCTGACGACGGCGGTATATAGGCGGAAATGACAAGAGAGGGTGAGGTTTAACGGGGATTATCGGTTTTAGAACAGGCTCCTCTAGGTGGGTCTAAAGCACCGCCAAGTCCTTTGGGTTTTAAGCTAGTGCTCGTAGTTCCCTGGCGGATGGCGGATGTAAAATGCCATCAAAGTTTAGGGCTGGGCATAGTGGGGTCTCTAATCCCAGTTTGTTCCGCAGCTTTCGTGGAGTCGGGGGGGAGTAAAGCCACTTTCGTGGTGGGGCTTCATGCCTTCGGAAGCGTATGACAGCTCTGAAGGTGTTCGGCTTTAGTTTGGTGTTTTCCCTTAACCACTCTTTACGCCGGTACCTGTCAACTTGGGCCTCTCGTATAACCGCGGTGGCTGGCACGAGTTTTACCGGCCCTTTCGGCTTTAACTAAGTCAAGCTTTCGCTTAGGGCTTAATGTTTATCACTGCTGAATTCCCTTGAGGGTGTGGCTGAGCAAGGTGTTGTGGGCTATGGTTATGTGCCTGATACCAGCTCCTTGTTCTCGGGCAGAGAACTGTGGGCGTTCTCACGGGGGTGCTGAGACTTGCATGTGTAAGTATAGCCTAAGCTGACAGTAAAGTCAGGACCAAGCCTTTGTGCTTACGGGACCTTTCTAGGGTCCGTCTTAACATCTTCAGTGTCATGCTTTAGTTAAGCTACGTTAGC